TTACTGCGAATTTATAAGCTGTTTTATTTCACTCATATAACTATCTGATTTAGTTTATCAACCCGAATGATGAATAAAAAATGACGATATTTATTCAATTCATTCAACTTCTTTCCTATAAAAAAAGAAAGAAAAGAAAGGGAATAGAGAAAGGTTTATGTCTCAACGAATCGCACGTAGAGATATTGATAACACGCATAGAGTTAATGGTATTTCATAACTAATTGATTGAGCAGCAGCTCGTAGACCACCTAAAAAGGAATATTTATTATTTGATCCATATCCTGACATAAGAAGTCCAATGGGAGCAATACTTGAAATGGCGATCCATAAAAAAACACCGATATTGAGATCGGATAGAACAAGGTTAGAGCCAAAAGGAATTATTAAATAACTTAGTAGAATTGATATGACTGCTATGGATGGTCCGATACTGAATAAACGAGTATCTCCTCTAGATGGAAGAAGATTCTCTTTGAAAAGTAGTTTTGTGCCATCTGCTAGAGCTTGAAGAATTCCCAAAGGACCGGCATATTCAGGTCCAATACGTTGTTGTATCCCTGCGGATATTTCTCTTTCTAACCACACAATTGCTAGTACACCTATTGTGATTCCCAATACAGGAGTAAAAATAGGTACAAGCATCCATATGATCCCATAAACCTCTTTTAAGTATTCCAATCGGGAAAAAGAATTGATATCTTGTACTTCTGGTGTATCAATTATCATTTCAACGATCAACTTCTCCCATAATTATATCTATGCTACCTAGTATCGTCATAATGTCAGCCAATTTCATTCTTTTAACTAACTGAGGAAGAATTTGCAAATTGATAAAACCCGGCGGTCGAATTTTCCATCTCCAAGGAAAAACATTCTGATCCCCTATCAGAAAAATTCCCAACTCTCCCTTTGGGGCTTCGACTCTCACATAAAGTTCTTGTTTCGACAATTCAAAAGTGGGAGAAGGCTTTTTACTAATAAATCGATATTCAAAATCATTCAATTCGGGATCCCTCGCTCTATCAAAGCATCGGATTTCTAAATTCTCATACGGCCCTCCCGGAATTCCTTCCAGAGCCTGTTGAATAATTTTTATAGATGCCACCATTTCACCAATTCGTACTAAATAACGAGATAATGAATCTCCTTCTTTTTGCCATTGGACTTCCCAATCAAATTCGTCATAACACTCATAATGATCAACTTTACGAAGATCCCATTGTATTCCGGAAGCTCGTAGCATTGGTCCTGACAAACCCCAATTTATTGCTTCTTCTACACCAATAATGCCTACTCCCTCAACTCGTTCTAAAAAAATAGGATTACGCGTAATAAGTTTTTGATATTCAGCAACCCCTGTTAAAAAATAATCGCAGAAATCCAAACATTTATCTATCCATCCATGCGGTAGATCAGCAGCTACTCCTCCTATACGAAAATAATTATGCATCATTCTCATACCGGTGGCAGCTTCGAATAGATCATAGACTAACTCTCTTTCTCTGAAAATATAGAAGAAAGGAGTCTGTGCACCAATATCTGCCATAAAAGGGCCAAGCCATAATAAATGAGAAGCTATACGACTCAACTCCAACATAATCACTCTAATATAGCTGGCTCTTTTAGGTACTTGAATATTTCCCAACTGCTCTGGTGCATTTACGGTTATTGCTTCTGTGAACATAGTAGCTAAATAATCCCAACGTGTTACATAAGGCAAATATTGTATAATTGTTCGGTTTTCTGCAATTTGATCCATCCCTCTGTGCAAATAACCTAGTATTGGTTCACAGTCAATAACATCTTCACCATCTAAAGTAACGATGAGTCGAAGAACACCGTGCATTGATGGGTGATGAGGACCCATATTGACTATCATGAGGTCTTCTCTTGTAGCTGGTACATTCATAGGTTTTCCCCTGATTCATTCTTCCATGAATTGCTGAAAACGAAAAGAAGTTCATCAAAATTCAAGATCTACTAAATCAAATAATTCAAAAGGACTCTTCAAATTAACGAATTTTTGTCTCCCGAATACCCAACTGACCAATTAATTCTTTATAACGTACTCTATTTTTCTTTGCCAAATAAGACAGCAACCGTTGACGTTTTCCCAGAATTTTCCGTAGACCTCTCTGAGATAAATAGTCTTTTCTGTGCAATTCCAAATGTGAAGTAAGTCTTCGGATCTTATTGGTGAAACTGAATACTTGAAATTCAACAGATCCCCTATTTGCTTCTTTTTGAGAAATAACTGAGATGAATAAGTTTTTTACCATAAAACGAAATCTTCTCTTCCCTCCCTTTTTTTCTTTTTTTTTAATTTGAATTTAACCCATCAGTAATATAATAATATTAGAATATTAATAATAATATTATTATGCCGGTCATTTTAATCTAGTATACGCAATAATCTGAATTTCGTTATGGATACCTCTATTATCAAATAAAATGAATCAATATCAATAAAAAATCTAATTGATACGTATTAGTATCATGCATCAGAATGTAATGTAAGACATCGCATGTGTGCATTTGTTTACTTTCATATACTAGATCTAGTAAGGATATATAAAAAATGTGACATCAACGAATTTTCAATCGTGGATACATATGTATCCTTATCATACTAAAACAACTACCATTATTGGTATCAAACCAATAGCGATTCATACAAGCTAAATCTTCTAATCGATAATTGGGCCAGAGAAAGAACTTTAATTTTTTTAATTTAATTAATTGATTTTTATCTCTATCAAGATGTTTGTTTTCATCCAAAAATTTATTACAGCTGTTCCCATTGCAAAATACTGGATTTCTAGCCACACCACTCCTATTCCTCAAATTGAAACAAATTAGAATTCTAAATTTTCTACGACGTCTAGGCGATAAAATATTTTCAGGAACAAGCAAATCATAATGATTTTTGTCTTTATTTCCAATCATCTTTTGACATCTTGCACTGAATTTATCACAATTCTTATTATCAACATATCTTTCTTCTTGGTATCTTTGATTAGTTTGGTACTTACTCTTATGAACCAATGAAATACCTATAGTTTGATACATAATAAATTGTCCATCATTTTTTACAGACAGACGAATTGGTTCGATAATAAATATACCTCTTTTCATTTTCATCAATTCTGTAAGAGTTAAATCTTTATGAACCGGTATTAGATCCAGACTCATTTCTCCCCTTTGAATAGCAGATATACAAATTTCTCTTGGATTTATCAGTCTAAGCAGGAGACAATATACCTTGATATTTTTGATCATTTTTTGATTTAAAGAATCATCCCATCTCAATTGAAAAAGCAAATATCTTTTTAGGAATAAATCGAGTTCTGCTTCCGTGTGATTCTTGAATTGCTTTTTCTTTGTACGTTTTTGCATGTCTGAGTCTGATCCTGCATAATCTTCTTCAATATCTTTTTCGTGGTTTGAGAGGACTGATTCAAGATTTCCTTGGTTTTGTACATCTGATCCAAGATCTACTTGTCCTGCGGATTCTTTTTCTTCTTGATTTCGATTCTCTAATTTAAAAAGTTTTTTTTCATTGGATGATATAAAAAGATTCCCTTTTTGCTTTCTATTGCTATTTCTATTTTTACTATAATTTATATTTCCATTAAAATTTAAAAGAAGTAATTTGATTGGTATAACCCAGGGTTTCATTTTATATGTATTATAAAGTAGCACAAATTCTGGGAAGAACCAAGGTTCCAGATTCGATATGGAACGATTTAGTATTTCTTCATTCATCCCCATCCAATCAAAAAGGTCTTTTTGATTGGATGGTTTGATTTCTTGATCTTGTGTGAGATAAAAAAGACCTTTCTTATCAATTATTTGATAATTATTCGACCCGGTCTTGGTATTTTTATTACTGTTGATACTGGTATTGATCCAGACCTCAATATCGACCTTCTTTCTAAAGCAAAAATGGAGAATTTTCCAATCAAAATATTTTCTATCCGGGTTTTTCTTTATATACTCTATATACATAATATCATCTTCGCCTAGGTAATTATTGATAGGGATACCTTCCAGCATATCAAAAAATTTGCGTTTATGTGTGTTGTAATTATAAGAAATATCTTGGTTATTATTTACTTGTAATGGTGATCCATAAATATATGAGTCATTCTTATCTTCATAATTAATATATTTATATGATAAAAGGTCATATCTATAGTGTTTTTTAAAATTTTCTTTTTGATTCGTTAATGAGTCTGCTTCATAATCATTTTGTTTGTTGTAATGAATTAATTGATCTTTTTGAGATAAATCCCATTTGCTTAAATCTTTATTTTGATTTTGAGCCACACAATGTTGATTTACTCTATTTCGCCACTTTTGTGGTACTAATCTAGACCATATAATCGGAGATAAATATTTATATTGATAATGACCTCTTAACCAGTTTTTCCATTGATTCATTCCAGAATTACGAAGTTTCTTATGTCTTAATTCGTAATGAAATATTTCGTGTGCTCCAAAACCAAAATAATCTTTTCTTTCGTTCTTAAGAAAAAGAGATGTTCCGTTATATTGAAGGACAGATCTTAACTTATACAAGTTAATAACTTGGGTTTGTGATAATTTGTAAAATACATATGCTTGTGACAAGGAGGATAAGTCACAAAAAATCTGTGAACTCTTATTACTAATACTAGAAACTGACCTTTTTATAATCGAAATAAAGTGAATTTTCTTTTGATTTGGTTTACCAATTCTTTTTTGATTTCTTTCATTATTGTAAACGTATTTATCAATAATTTTTTTTGTTGATTCAATAAAAAATTGTGCATTGGTTCTGGGAATATTAATGAGACATAGAAGAATATCTATGTATATCCTTTCAATGAAAAATTTTATAAAATAATGTAATTTGCGAATTAATCGAGAATTCCTTCTTTTTAATATTTGCCAAATGCTTTTTTGTGATTCTAATCTTTTAGCATTATAACTAGCTTTGTTAGGGCTAATATTTA